CGATTTATTCCTATGGAACATCCAGTAACAAGAAGATAAAATAAGAAATATCGAAAAATTCTTGCCTTGTATGTTCCAAGGAAATAAAACAAAAACCGCTTCTACGATTTAATATATATCGAATTTATATATCAGAATAGCTGATATAGTCATGATTCAATGGGTTAGGTCCACTTACTTTTATAATTTTATGTTATGGTAGTTTGATAGGAAAAATGGGGAAGTAGGAATATTTTGGTTTGGCAATTAATAATAGAGATTGGATATCTAGAATATTTATTGTCCCAGGACAAAAAAAATGGAATATATAAGATATGAAGAGGACTATTATGTCACTACAGAGTGGAATCCCCTAAAATAAAAGTGCAATTAGTCATTATGATAATGATTCAATGTTCAACTTTTTAACTATAAAAAAACTCCTAATAAGCGGAACTCATTATAATGCGGTTACCTTTTTCTTTTTTTATCAAAAATATCTCTATTCTACGTTGAAAAACGAAGAATAAGACTTGAGTGACTTGAGTTTTTTGGAAAAAGCCCTTTATCGGATTTGAACCGATGACTTACGCCTTACCATGGCGTTACTCTACCGCTGAGTTAAAAAGGCCCTATTTAATTCATGAATTAGTCATTTTCTATTATGGAGTCTAATGCATATATGTATATATGCATTAGTCTAGTACTATAGGTATATATGTACATATGAACTCATTCAGAAAAAAAATCTGATTTACTTAGAGGTAAAATTATTCTCTTTCTTTTTTAGATTTTAGAAAATGCAGTGAATTGTTTCAAGACTGACCCCCTTGCTTTGTTTACTTTGACTGACCTGACCCATCAGAACAAGACTCGCTTGATTTACGAATCCGATATCGACATAGATTCAAGGCATTTTCTTGAATCATGTGATGAGGGGATTCGTACCCCGAATCGAATTCTTATAAAAAAGAACATTTTTCTCCCTTTTTGTATTTTCTGACTTAGTGTGAGATAGTGATAGGCATATTTTATCTGAACGATAAACAAAGCAATGAATAAAAAAGAAATGAAATGGGGGTTTACCCCCTTTTTCAGGTCGGGCAAATCATTAACCAAACCGAAGGAATCCTATACTTCATATAGAGTTATATAGTATGAGATGCTTCATTCATGAAGTGAAGTATCAAATCAAACAAAAAAAATCTATCGAATCATAACATAGAAAGTAGGAAAGACTCTTTGGATTTAGCCATACCATTAGATTATATTGACAATTCCAAAAAACTGATCATACTATCATCATAGTATGATGAAGGTCGGGCGAATATGCCCCCATCGTCTAGTGGTTCAGGACATCTCTCTTTCAAGGAGGCAGCGGGGATTCGACTTCCCCTGGGGGTAGGGTACTACGAAAGGAAGTTGATCGTGGATTATCAATAAGCCTAGAATGAATTCTTCCTGGGTCGATGCCCGAGCGGTTAATGGGGACGGACTGTAAATTCGTTGGCGATATGTCTACGCTGGTTCAAATCCAGCTCGGCCCAAAAATGCACCGCTCCATGAGTATGATATAATAAATTCGTCCTACAGAAACAGAAATGTCTGATCCGTATAAATAAAGAGAAAAAGTCAATTTTTTTTGCTCTATCTATATGTTTCTCATTCGTTCTGTTATGATCTTTCTAACGATCCATATTCATGATCCTTAAGTAAAGTATCAAGAAAAGGATCTTTTTTTCTTATTGAAAGATTGATTCTTTCTTTTTTACAATAAAAGAACCACAGGTTACTAGTAATTCGTATCACTCTCACTAAAGCACATATTTATGTGGATATGATATCAATATATCATTCGCGTATCTCTTACAATATGACGAGTAGAATATTCTTATGAAACCATAAGAGTATGTATTCCATATACCTCGCCGGGATTGTAGTTCAATTGGTCAGAGCACCGCCCTGTCAAGGCGGAAGCTGCGGGTTCGAGCCCCGTCAGTCCCGAACTAGGATCCGATGAATTTCTCAATTCATCTTTCTCTTTTCTGTGAAAAGGAAGACAGAGAGCAAAATAGAATTATAGAGTGTCCGTATTTTTACTGGGAGTGCAGACACAAATTATCTTCGTTTATTGTACGATACACAATAAATTTAATATAATTACCTCGACAGAGTACTTTTCGGGTTCAGATTAAACCGCACTTTTTCGAATTCCGGCTTTGTTTGTGTATCCTCTAATACTATAGTAATTGGTTGGAAACAACCTATCTCATTCAAATAGCATACTGAATTTGTGATGTATACATTCTAATCCCAATGCAAGAAGAAGATACTAATTAATAAAAAAAAAAAGACCAAACAAGCAAGGCTCCCCTTTTTAGTATTTAGTCAATTTTTGGAATATTCGATTTTTTATACTTAATCTGTCCTTTTTTCCATCTCACTTCTACTGTTTGAATTGGATCTGTGTATGACCCATAGAATACCGGTCATATGATACCTCATAATTGTATGTATTTGTATATATACTATTGTATGTATAAGCAGTAGAATTGTATAAGGAAGATAATAGGTTATAGAAAAGAAAAGTGAAAAAAAAAAAAGATGAAAATTCAATGATAGGATTTATGATCCAATCAAAAACGGCATTTTTGATTTAGTATGAATAAAAGATTTTTCTATGTTATACTATTTCATTTTCGACGATGAATCGATTTGATAGATCAGATATTGTTATTCATAATATTGATCTGATTCAGTATCATCAGGATGCAATTCATCCCATTGAATTTACAGGAGTCAAATTTATCATCTCTATGGGATTAGATCCCGAGTTATTGCGAAACAAAAAAAGAAGATTATGGAAGTCAATATTCTCGCACTTATTGCTACTGCACTGTTTATTTTAGTTCCTACTGCTTTTTTACTTATCATATACGTAAAAACGGTCAGCCAAAATAATTAATTTGAATGAAACTTGAATTATTAGTTCTTATCAATGATTGAAGAAATCAAAGAGATTCAAACTTTAAGTCTTAAATTAAATGATAGGGCTGGAATCAGAAGTCGAAGTATCTGAGATAGTGTGGTAGAAAGAGCTATATATATAGCTCTTTCTACCACACTATCTAGTATTATATACTATTTATTATTATATAACGTAACGTTTCTAAAGTTGTATATGAATCTAGTCTTCATTCATTTCATATAGATCAATTTACAATATGTATGTACATATATTAGATGTACCTCTAAATAGCACTCGAATTCTATTTTTTTTTTTTCGCTACGTATAAATAGAATTTGTGATGAGATGAGTCAAAAAAAGCATAAAAAAATTTCTAGGAGTCTAAAACAAACGTGAAATGTGCGATGTACAGATCGCTCAACGGAAGAAAGATCTCATTTTATTAGGTGTAGGACCTCTTTTCTTTGGACAACCGCTAATCGCTTCCTGTGGAAAGAAAGTATGTATTGCCGTTATAGCAGCAGACTTTCTCTTCAAACAGTAAAAGTTAAGAAAAAGGGGAAACAAATAAAGAAAAAAATAGGGATTGGTTTTTCTCGTTGTAATATCCATAATTCTGGTAAGAGTTGATTCACCAAAATAGAATATTTAGGAAAAATTCGATTAGAAAAAATTTCCTATCATGCGTAGATTTGAGTTTCGAAATTAAATTCAATTATGGTAATCATTCATTGTTTGATCGAATGATTATTATTCATAATTGTATTTTTTTATGCATTACCATATTCCAGTACAATTTGGAAACAGAAACGTTTTTTTAAGGCTTCGCAAAACGATCAATAAAGAATTGATACAATTCGATTACTCAATCGATTACTCAATTAGTACCCTAGCCCTAGAGTCCACTCCTTCCCCATACTACAAGTGAAAGAGAAAATGTAAAGACTACCATTAAAGCAGCCCAAGCGAGACTTACTATATCCATGTGAATTATGTCCCCTATCTCCATGAAGGAATTATTCCATTATTGATTAATAATCATAGTGGAATCAATGGCACAGAGTCAAAATAGGATTCTGAATTAAGGCTATTGATGAACCAAACCAATTCAATGAATACATTTGTAACAAGTTCCTATATTATTATAATTATTATAGGATTTCTGGTAGAATCAGGAAGCATTAAGTACAAATACAATACACACACCTTTGGAAATCTCAAAGGAATGTTCCTAATGGAACAGGTAAGCATAAAGAAAAGAATAGTAAGACCTTTTGTTTGTTTTGGTACCCTTCCTTCATAAGCAAAAAACATAAAAATATACCATCAAGATAAATAACTTTCTATCAGATATCTATATTTCCTATTTGATCGAAGCCTTTTTGATCGGAGCCTTACTGTCTTTCTGTAAAAGAATCGGGAGAAACCACCACGATTATTGCTACATACATTCTTTTTTTTGTTTCAACTTTGACTCTAGAAGAGCAGACAAACCATCCTAATTGCATGTCCGAGCACTCGGAGACTCTCGCGAGTTTGGATACAAAGGATTTTCGGGCTTTTCCACAACTCCTAAATCGAGTTCCCCTCGTCCTATACAATCTAATTTAATACCAGACGGAGTCACTAGACACTATCTTACTAAGGGCAGTATAAGATAATTGGGAGATCTTGATAGTCTTTCGTATAATCTCTTCTTTAATCCTAGGAGAAAAAAGAGAGTATCCCTTAGGAATAGGATTGGATACCAAGATTTCCGAACTCCGGCTTTCGTAGTTCTGGTTCTGAATCCTAGAATTTACTCTCACTATTTATTGGATTCAATTGAAAAAAAAAAATAGCCCGAACCAATCATTAATAAATAATGAAATTGAATTATGAAATTCAATTATAAATTAATAAGTAATAAGGGAGAGTTGTTTCATCCATATTGGCACCGTACCGGTTTTGGCCATACCCAGAACTCATGGTTCTAAAAAGAAAGTATTGACACGTCTGCTTAGTCCTTTGCCTCTGCTTCCGCGGGGCAAGAATTCGTCTAATTAAATCAGCA